TCCGTAAATTACATTTTTTTATACAATTTTTCTTTCAAAAGATATACTTCTTAGGTATGATTAATATTCTTCGGATCGACACACAAGTTTTTCTTGAATCAACAACAAAAAAAGTTCAAAAATACATTTACACTATTTATATTAAAGCAAATCCCGCAAGAATTGAGAAAAAAAAAAACACAAAAATTCACTTTATAAAGTCACTTTCTAATATTAGTAATATTAAAAAATATTCAAAGAACTTACCTTCTTTGTCACAAGCATATGTATTTTACAAATTATCAAAAACCCACGTTATTAACTTAAGATCTGTTCTTCAATATCACGGAACACCCGTTTTAAAGAAAAACGAACTAACGGGATATTTTAGAACACAAGGAATATTTAGTTCCGAATTAAAAAATAAAAAACTTCGTAATTCTAGACTGAATCAATGGAAAAATTGGTTAAGGGTTCATTATCAATATAATTTATCTAAAATTCAATGGTCTAAATTAGTAGCCCAAAAATGGCAAAATAGAGTTAATAAAGCCCCCCAAAAAGATTTAAACAAATGGTATTCATATGAAAAAGAAACTTATTCTCTATTACCAAATAAAAAAGAAAATTTTAAAAGACACTCTGAATATGACCTCTTCTCGTCTAAATCTATTAATTATGAAGCTAAGAGGAACTCCTACAGTTATGTATCATCATTACACGTAAACAATACCGAAGAGATTTCTTATAATTACAACATAGATAAACAAAAATTATTTGATGGGTTGGCAATTATACTTCTCAAGAATTATCTAGGAAAAGATGCTATTATGGCTAAAAATCCGGATAGAAAATATGCGGATTGGAAAATTATCCATTTTAGTGTTAGAAAGAAGCTCACTAGTGAGGCTTGGATCCATAGCACCAGTAATAAACAGACTAGTCACGATCAAAAAGTTGATAAAATGTATAAGAAATATCCTTTTTATCTCACAATTCATGAAGACATCAACCCCTTCAATAAAAAACAATTTGGTTGGATGGGAATGAATGAAGAAATACAAAGCAAGGCCATATCCGATTTTGAACTTTGGTTCTTCCCAGAAGTTATGTTACTTTATAATTCATATAAAATAAAACCCTGGGTCATACCCATAAAATTACTTTTTTTTTTTTTTCAGGGAAATGCACCGATTAGTACAAATAAAAACATCAATGAAAAAAAATATATTGAAGAAGATTATGCGGGATCAGTCATAAAAAATCATACAAATAAAAAGCAAAACACAAGCGCTACAGAAACAGAATTAGATTTTTTCCTACAAAATAATTTGCTTATTCAATTTAGAAATGATTCTTTTTTTAATCAACAACTAATCAATAATATCAAGGTATATTGTCTCCTGCTTAGACTGAGAAGCCCGCGAAAAGTTTTTATATCCTCTCTGCAACGAGGCGAAATGCTTTTCAATATAATGCTGAGTCACAAGGATGTCCATATTCCCGAATTGGTGAAAGGAGGGGGGGTTAGCATCGAACCGGTTCGTCTGTCTGTCAAAACGAATGGACAATTTATTAGATATCAAAGCATAAGTATTTCGTTGGTTCATAAGAATAAAGATCGCATTAATCAAAGATATGGTGATAAAAATAATTTTTTTAAATCCCTTATAAGACATCAAAAAATAACTGGAAATAGAGATAAAAACGATTATGCTTTGCTCGTTCCCGAAAATATTTTATCACCTAGACGTCGGAGAGAATTGAGAATTGTAATTTCATTCAATTCAAGAAAAGGGAAGGGTGCGGGTCTAAATCCCATACTTTGGGATGGAACGAACGTAAAAAACTGTGTTAAATTTTTGGATACAAGCCCAAGTCTTGATATAGATAAAAATAAATTAAAAAAATTAAAGTTCTTTCTGTGGCCCACTTATCGATTAGAAGATTTAGCTTGTATGAATCGCTATTGGTTTGATACCACTAATAGCAGTAGTTTCGGTGTGTTAAGGCTACATATGTATCCACAATATCAATATCCACAATTTTAAAATAGACGACGATAAATTTTTGCTAGATATCAGATATCAGGTAACATATCTAATATTTCAAAGCAAACTAATACATACATGTAGTATCTTACATTCCATGATAATTCGATCTATAAATAAAAAAATCAACGGAATTTTTTTTTGAGAAAATTAAGAGTAGATAACTTAATTTAGTATACCCGATTCAAATGGTTAGCATTATTCTTTTTTATTATTTCTGATCAGTAAAATTAACAATAAAAAAATATCTTTAAACAATAAAAGGGGGGGCAATTTACGTTTTATGGTAAAAAATTCATTCATTTCAGTTTTTTTCCAAGAAAAAAAAGAAGAAAACCCGGGGTCTGTTGAATTTCAAGTATTAAGTTTCACTAATAAGATACGACGACTTACTTCACATTTGGAATTGCACAGAAAAGACTATTTATCTCAGAGAGGTTTACGTAAAATTCTGGGAAAACGTCAACGATTACTAGCTTATTTGTCAAAGAAAAATCGAGTACGTTATAAAGAATTAATTGGTCGGTTGGAAATTCGTGAGCCAAAAACTCACTAATTTTAATTTAAAAGAACTTTAATTATTTGATGTTCGATCTTGAATTTTTATTATTTTCGACAATTCGTGGAAGAATCAATCGGGGAAAAACCTATGAATGTACCAGCTACAAAAAAAGACCTCATGATAGTAAATATGGGTCCTCAGCACCCATCAATGCATGGTGTTCTTCGACTCATCATTACTCTAGATGGTGAAGATGTTATTGACTGTGAACCAATATTGGGTTATTTACACAGAGGAATGGAAAAAATAGCAGAAAACCGAACAATTATACAATATTTGCCTTATGTAACAAGGTGGGATTATTTAGCTACTATGTTCACAGAAGCGATAACCGTAAATGCACCAGAGCAGTTAGGAAATATTCAAGTACCGAAAAGAGCCAGCTATATCAGAGTAATTATGTTGGAGTTGAGTCGTATAGCTTCTCATTTGTTATGGCTCGGACCTTTTATGGCCGATATTGGGGCACAAACCCCTTTCTTCTATATTTTCAAAGAAAGAGAATTAGTATATGATCTATTCGAAGCTGCCACTGGTATGAGAATGATGCATAATTATTTTCGTATCGGAGGAGTCGCTGTTGATCTACCCCATGGCTGGATAGATAAATGTTTAGATTTCTGTGATTATTTTTTAACAGGGGTTGCTGAATATCAAAACCTTATTACACGAAATCCTATTTTTTTAGACCGAGTTGAGGGAGTAGGGATTATTAGCGAAGAGGAAGCAATAAATTGGGGTTTATCAGGACCAATGCTACGAGCTTCCGGAATAAAGTGGGATCTTCGTAAAGTTGATCATTATGAGTGTTATGACGAATTTAATTGGGAAATCAAATGGCAAAAAGAAGGGGATTCGTTAGCTCGTTATTTAGTACGAATCGGCGAAATGACGGAATCTATAAAAATTATTCAACAGGCTCTGGAAGGAATTCCAGGAGGGCCCTATGAGAATTTAGAAAACCGATGCTTTGATATAGTAAGGGATCCAAAATGGAATGATTTTGAATATCGATTCATTAGTAAAAAGCCTTCGCCCACTTTTGAATTGTCGAAACAAGAACTTTATGCGAGAATCGAAGCACCAAAGGGAGAGTTGGGCATTTTTTTGATAGGAGATCAAAGTGTTTTTCCTTGGCGATGGAAAATACGACCGCCAGGTTTTATCAATTTGCAAATTCTTCCTCAGTTAGTTAAAAGAATGAAATTGGCTGATATTATGACGATACTAGGTAGTATAGATATCATTATGGGAGAAGTTGACCGTTGAAATGATAATTGATCGAACAGAAATACAAGATATCAATTCTTTTTACAGATTGGAGTCTTTAAAGGAGATCTATGGGATCATATGGATGTTTATACCTATTTTGACTCTTGTATTGGGAATAACAATAGGTGTACTAGTAATTGTGTGGTTAGAAAGAGAACTATCCGCAGGGATACAACAACGTATTGGACCTGAATATGCCGGCCCTTTAGGAATTCTCCAAGCTATAGCAGATGGGACAAAACTACTTGTTAAAGAAAATATTATTCCATCTAGAGGAGATAGTGGTTTATTCAGTATCGGACCATCGGTAGCGGTCATATCAATTTTACTAAGTTATTCAGTAATTCCTTTTGGTTATCATTTTATCCTAGCTGATATAAATATCGGGGTTTTTTTATGGATCGCTATTTCAAGTATTGCTCCTATTGGACTTCTTATATCAGGATATGGATCAAATAATAAATATTCCTTTTTAGGTGGTTTACGAGCAGCTGCTCAATCCATTAGTTATGAAATACCATTAACTCTATGCGTGTTATCAATATCTCTACGTGTGACTCGTTGAGACATAAACTTTTGACTATTTCCGTTCTTTCGCGGAAAGCGTTGAATAGATAGTCTCCGTTTTTTGTTCATCGTTAGTGTTGATGAACTAAATCAGATAGTTCTCTGAGTGAAAAAAAACAGCTTATAAGTTTGCAGTAAGAAGTCGAGTCTCATTTCCTATGTACCAGGATTAAGCAAAAGTAAATATAAGCAGTAGAGACTGTTTACCCCAAGATTGGTTGGTTGGGCATCATGGCTTGAAGCGGGTTCACAAGATCAACTGTATGGGGTTTTCATTAGCGTTTGGCTATATTACCCGACTACCATAACAGGCGATTGGGCAAAAATGAGTGGATGGTTAGAAACACCAAATTACACAAGGGATTAGTAATAGAGATTATGTAAATTATACAAAGGGCCGTTTCCGCATAAAAGGAAGACCAATTGGGGCTTTACGTTAGTAGAAATGATCAGGTAGTACTCCCCATGATTCCGATCCAGAGTATGCTCCTATCCACCGATTAAAGAAATTACTATCAAGAACGAAATAATCCTTTACTTTTTTTGAATCCACTTTTTAGAAACAAGAATAGGAACGAAAAGGTAGAAAGACTGCAATTACAATAAAAAATGAATAAAAAAAGAGAGAGAAAGATCTTTATTCTTTAATTTATATAGAAAGCAAATTCTTGGCATTATTTATGAACTAATGTAATATCTAATTCTTTTTCGTAATTGAAAAAGCTGGGTTCAAATATCTATGAATATTTATAGAAGGAGTATTTTATTGAAGGTTTAAGTTATTACTCAAAAAAACATTCTAAATTATTAAAGGATGAGATCAATTCAGAAGTACTTTTTTTTGTTTTATTATAGCAGACAGAATTACATTGGTCTAATTCGGGACCTCTCAATAGATTTTTACTCGATCTAGAACATATCGCCATTAAAGAATGCCGATCCGGTCCTTAGATTTCTTTGTGGTCCTGGAGGAGCCGTATGAGGTGAAAATCTCATGTACGGTTCTGTAATAGCGATGGGAACAGTGATGTTATCACCGACTATAATTATCTAACAGTTCAAGTACAGTTGATATAGTTGAGGCACAGGCAAAATATGGGTTTTGGGGATGGAATTTGTGGCGTCAACCTATCGGGTTTATCGTTTTTATAATTTCCTCCCTAGCAGAATGTGAGAGATTACCCTTTGACTTACCAGAAGCAGAGGAAGAATTAGTAGCGGGTTATCAAACTGAATATTCTGGTATCAAATTTGGTTTATTTTATGTTGCTTCTTATCTAAATCTACTAGTTTCTTCATTGTTTGTAACAGTTCTTTACTTGGGTGGGTGGAATCTCTCTATTCCGTACATGTTTATTCCTGAACTATTTGAAATAAATAAAGTAGGTGGCGTCTTTGGAACCACAATTTTTCTCTTTATTACATTAGCTAAAACATATTTGTTCTTGTTTATTCCTATCACAACAAGATGGACTTTACCTAGGTTAAGAATGGACCAATTATTAAACCTTGGATGGAAATTTCTTTTACCTATTTCTCTAGGTAATCTATTATTAACAACTTCTTCCCAACTCCTTGCACTGTAAATACACTATCACGACCTGTCCCAAACAAGAGAAAAAAAAATTCGATATATTCACGATATGTTCCCCATGGTAACCGGGTTCATGAATTATGGTCAACAAACAGTCCGAGCTGCAAGATACATTGGTCAAAGTTTTATGATTACCTTATCGCACGCAAATCGTTTACCTGTAACTATTCAATATCCTTATGAAAAATTAATCACATCGGAACGTTTCCGCGGTCGAATCCACTTTGAATTTGATAAATGCATTGCTTGTGAAGTATGTGTTCGTGTATGTCCTATAGATTTACCTGTTGTGGATTGGAAATTGGAAACGAATATTAGAAAGAAACGATTGCTTAATTACAGTATTGATTTCGGAATCTGTATTTTTTGTGGTAATTGCGTTGAGTATTGTCCAACAAATTGTTTATCAATGACTGAAGAATATGAACTTTCTACTTATGATCGTCACGAATTGAATTATAATCAAATAGCTTTGGGTCGTTTACCAATGCCAGTAATTGACGATTACACAATTAGAACAATTTTGAATTCGCCTCAAAGAAAAAATACGTCAACCCCATGATTAAAAAATTTTAGTTTTATTTTTCCTTGGTCAATAACTACAATAGAAATCCCAATAATTAGTTGATGAGAATCGAGGCGTCATTTGGAGTTAAAATCGAGTGATATATCATCTATCAGTAATTTTTTTAACATATATAGCTCCCATTTTTAATTGATTATTCTGATAAAAAACGAGATTGATTCAATTATTGGATACACATCAATCCACACTCATTAGAATTTCTTAGCATTTAGAATTAAATTCATAAAAACATATCATAAAAAAATAGGGTCCATTTCCTGGTCAGGTCAATAAGATCATGAAAGATTTTTTATTTATTTCTTATTTTACATAAAATGGATTTACCCGGATCAATACATGATTTTCTTTTAGTCTTTCTAGGATTGGTTATTATATTAGGAGGTTTAGGGGTGGTATTACTTACTAATACAATTTATTCTGCCTTTTCATTGGGATTGGTTCTTGTTTGTATATCTTTATTATATATTTCATCAAACTCCCATTTTATAGCGGCCGCACAGCTCCTTATTTACGTGGGAGCTATAAATGTTTTAATCATATTTGCTGTGATGTTTATGAATGGTTCAGCATCTTACAACGATTTTACTCTTTGGACTGTTGGGGATGGGGTGACTGCGATGGTTTGTGCAAGTATTTTTGCTTCACTAATTACTATTATTACAGATACGTCATGGTACGGTATTATTTGGACTACAAGATCAAACCAGATTATAGAACAAGATTTTTTAAGTAATAGTCAACAAATTGGGATTCATTTATCAACAGATTTTTTCCTTCCATTTGAACTCATTTCCATAATTCTTTTAGTTGCTTTGATAGGTGCAATTGCTATGGCTCGTCAGTAATAAATCGTTCGAACTAGCATAGTAATAAAAATAAAACGTTGTTG